CCCCCCCCCGGCCTTCCCAGGCTCTCGTACATTCGAGTGATCACCTAAATATAACTTGAAATTTAGTATTGACAAAAAAACACAACAAAAATTTTAATACCAAAAAACAACCCAAAAAATTAAAAAATTTTCAAGTAGAATTCCAGTATTAACCTCCACCCTTGTTAATGTAGCTTATACAAAGCAAAGCACTGAAAATGCTTAGATGGATGCATACATCCCATAAACAATAAAAGGTTTGGTCCTGGCCTTATAATTAGTTGGAGGCAGAATTACACATGCAAATTTCCATAAACCAGTGTCAAATCCCGTAGAGTTTCTTTTAACTCTTAGGAGAGGGTATCAAGTACATTCAATAGCTAAAGACGCCTTGCCTAGCCACACCCCCACGGGACCCAGCAGTGATAAAAATTAAGCAATGAACGAAAGTTTGACTAAGCCATGCCTCTACAAGGGTTGGTAAATTTCGTGCCAGCCACCGCGGTCATACGATTAACCCAAACTAATTATTCTCGGCGTAAAACGTGTTACTAGAAACTCACAAAATAGAATTAAAACCCACCCAATATGTGAAAATTCATCGCTGGGCTTAAAACCAATGACGAAAGTAATTCTAACAAACCCGATACACGATAGCTAAGATCCAAACTGGGATTAGATACCCCACTATGCTTAGCCCTAAACCTTAGTAATTTTAGAACAAAATTATTTGCCTGAGAACTACTGGCCACAGCTTAAAACTCAAAGGACTTGGCGGTACTTTATATCCATCTAGAGGAGCCTGTTCTATAATCGATAAACCCCGCTATACCTCACCACCCCTTGCTAATACAGCCTATATACCGCCATCTTCAGCAAACCCTAAAAAGGAACAACAGTAAGCAAGAGAATCACCATAAAAACGTTAGGTCAAGGTGTAGCCTATGAGGTGGGAAGCAATGGGCTACATTTTCTAATAAAGAACATTACGCTACCCTTTATGAAACTAAAGGACAAAGGAGGATTTAGTAGTAAACTAAGAATAGAGAGCTTAGTTGAATTGAGCAATGAAGTACGTACACACCGCCCGTCACCCTCCTCAAACTAAATAAACGAGCCATATACATAATTACATCAAACTTTTACGAGAGGAGATAAGTCGTAACAAGGTAAGCATACTGGAAAGTGTGCTTGGAATAACCATCATGTAGCTTAACTAGCAAAGCATCTGGCCTACACCCAGAAGATTCCACAACCAATGGACATTATGAACTAAGACTAGCCCAACCAAACCATAAATCCAACTATATTCAAAAGATAAAACAAAACATTTGACAAAAGAGAGTATTGGAGAAAGAAATCTGCCTTAGGAGCTATAGAGAAAGTACCGCAAGGGAAAGATGAAAGACCACTTAAAGTAAAAACAAGCAAAGACTAAACCTTGTACCTTTTGCATAATGAGTTAACTAGAAAACACCTAACTAAGAGACCTTGAGCTAGACACCCCGAAACCAAACGAGCTACCTAAGAGCAGTACAAAGAACTAACCCGTCTATGTAGCAAAATAGTGGGATGACTCCTAGGTAGAGGTGAAAAGCCTACCGAGCTTGGTGATAGCTGGTTACCCGACAAAGAATCTCAGTTCAACTTTAAGATTACTATAGGAAATAATAATCAAAACGTAATCTTAAACTTTAGCCTAAAGAGGGACAGCTCTTTAGGAATGGAAACAACCTTTTATAGTGAATAAACCACCATCTCCTACAAACCATTGTTGGCTTAAAAGCAGCCACCAACAGAGAAAGCGTTAAAGCTCAACACTATAGACCCCTTAATTCCATAAACCACAGTGAATTCCTATTATACTAATCGGGTTAATCTATATCTATATAGATGAAACACTGTTAACATGAGTAACAAGAACACCGTTCTCCAAGCACAAGCCTATAACAACCCGGATGACCATTGTTAGTTAACATCAACAAGTAAATAACCACCAATAAAACCAACCTACACCCACATGTTAACCCGACACAGGCGTGCAGCAAGGAAAGATTAAAAGAAGTAAAAGGAACTCGGCAAACAAGAATCCCGCCTGTTTACCAAAAACATCACCTCTAGCATAAAAAGTATTAGAGGCACTGCCTGCCCAGTGACAAACGTTCAACGGCCGCGGTATCCTGACCGTGCAAAGGTAGCATAATCACTTGTTCCTTAATTGGGGACTAGAATGAATGGCCTCACGAGGATTCAACTGTCTCTTACTTCCAATCAGTGAAATTGACCTCCCCGTGAAGAGGCGGGGATTACACAATAAGACGAGAAGACCCTATGGAGCTTTAATTTACTAGCTTAACTACTCCATTTATTTCCCCCAAGGGGTTAAAAAGAAAAGAAATAAGCTAGTAATTTCGGTTGGGGTGACCTCGGAGAATAAAAAAACCTCCGAATGATTTTAACTAAGACCAACAAGTCAAAGTACCATAAATCTAATTGACCCAATTCATTTGATCAACGGACCAAGTTACCCTAGGGATAACAGCGCAATCCTACTTAAGAGTCCATATCGACAGTTAGGGTTTACGACCTCGATGTTGGATCAGGACATCCCAATGGTGCAGCAGCTATTAAAGGTTCGTTTGTTCAACGATTAAAGTCCTACGTGATCTGAGTTCAGACCGGAGTAATCCAGGTCGGTTTCTATCTATTAACTACTTCCCCCAGTACGAAAGGACAAGGGAAGTGAGGCCTCCTTAACACAAGCGCCTTAAAACTAATATATGAAATCATCTCAATTTAGTAAGTTTGTTTAACAACCCCCTAGACAAGGGGTTCATTAGGGTGGCAGAGCCCGGAAATTGCGTAAGATTTAAAACCTTGTCCCCAGAGGTTCAAATCCTCTCCCTAATAGTGTACTTCACCAACATCCTAATACTCCTGGTACCAGTACTAATTGCCATGGCATTCCTAACCTTAGTCGAACGAAAAATTCTAGGTTACATACAACTACGAAAAGGTCCAAATATTGTAGGACCCTACGGAATTCTCCAACCATTCGCAGACGCCATAAAGCTATTCATCAAAGAACCCCTACGCCCCCTAGCCACTTCCACAACCCTGTTTATCCTAGCCCCAGCACTATCCCTGTCACTAGCACTAAGCCTATGAATTCCACTCCCCATACCACACCCTCTAGTTAACCTAAACCTAGGAATCCTATTTATCTTAGCCACATCAAGTCTTTCAGTATACTCTATCCTATGATCAGGCTGAGCATCCAACTCCAAATACTCAATGTTCGGAGCTCTACGAGCAGTAGCACAAACAATCTCATACGAAGTGACAATAGCAATTATTCTACTATCCGTCCTCCTAATAAATGGCTCCTTCTCAATCCAATCCTTAATCTACACACAAGAACCATTATGACTCCTAATCCCAACCTGACCATTAGCCATAATATGGTTCATCTCAACTTTAGCAGAAACAAACCGAGCCCCATTTGACCTAACAGAGGGGGAGTCAGAACTAGTCTCAGGATTCAACGTAGAATACGCCGCCGGACCCTTCGCCCTATTCTTCATAGCAGAATATATAAACATCATCCTAATAAATGCTCTCTCAACAATCGTATTTATAAACCCATTCCATGACCTTAACAACCCAGAACTATTCACCACAAACTTCATAATCAAAACCCTTATACTAACAACCATCTTCCTATGAGTTCGGGCCTCCTACCCACGATTCCGATATGACCAACTAATACATCTACTATGAAAAAACTTCCTGCCCTTAACCCTAGCTTTATGTATATGACATATCTCAATCCCAATCTTCATAGCAAGCATTCCACCCTACACCTAGAAATATGTCTGAAAAAGAGTTACTTTGATAGAGTAAATAATAGAGGTTTAAACCCTCTTATTTCTAGAACAATAGGAATTGAACCTATACTTGAGAATCCAAAGTTCTCCGTGCTACCCATACACTCCATCCTAAAAGTAAGGTCAGCTAATAAAGCTATCGGGCCCATACCCCGAAAATGTTGGTTTAAACCCTTCCCGTACTAATAAACCCAACTACACTTACAATTATTTATTTCACTATCATAACAGGACCAATTATCACTATACTAAGCTCTAACCTATTTCTCATATGGATTGGACTAGAGATAAACTTGCTAGCCCTCATCCCACTAATAAATAATAGCCCAAACCCACGCTCCACTGAAGCAGCAACCAAATATTTCCTCACACAAGCAACCGCCTCAATAATCCTCCTCTTCTCTATCCTCATAAACTTCAAACAGTTAGGCCTATGAACATTCCAACCAGAAACCGACAGCACTATTATAGCAGCAACTTTTATCTCCCTAGCAATCAAACTAGGCCTAGCCCCATTCCACTCATGACTACCAGAAGTCACACAAGGTATCAAGCTTAACGTAGGGTTAGTCCTCCTTACATGACAAAAAATCGCCCCATTATCAATCCTATTCCAATTCTACACGTTAATCAACCCAACCCTTCTAATCCTATCAGCCGTTACTTCAGTACTAATCGGAGCATGAAATGGACTAAACCAAACACAAACACGAAAAATCCTAGCTTACTCATCTATTGCCCATATAGGATGAATAGTCTCTATCCTACCGTACAACCCATCACTAACAATCCTCAATCTCCTAATCTACATCGCTATAACCATCCCAATATTCTTTGTATTCCACATACACTCATTCACATCAATCACCTCAATATCACTTATATGAAACAAAATGCCAATAGCCCTACCCATAATCTCACTAATTCTGCTATCCACAGGAGGCCTGCCACCACTCACAGGATTTCTACCTAAATGAATTATCATTACCGAACTCATAAAAAACAACAACCTATCTTTAGCCACATTAATAGCAATAACCGCCCTAATCAACCTTTTCTTCTACACACGACTAATCTTCTCAACCTCACTAACTACATTCCCAAGTAACAACAACTCCAAAATATACACTCACCAAAACTACAAAAAAAACAACAACATCCTACCCCCAATAATAATTGCTAGCACACTAATACTCCCCCTATCCCCCCTACTTCTATAGCAGAAGTTTAGGATAGTCAGTCCAAGAGCCTTCAAAGCCCTAAGCAAACCTATAAAGTTTAACTTCTGTTAAGGATTGCAAGACTACATCTTACATCTAATGAGTGCAAATCAATCGCTTTAATTAAGCTAAATCCTCTTCTAGATTGATAGGATTCAAACCTATAAACTTTTAGTTAACAGCTAAACACCTTAATATGGCTTCAATCTACTTCTCCCGCCTATCAGAAAGGGGGCGGGAGAAGCCTTAGTAGAGTCAGTTCTCTACACCTTCGAATTTGCAATTCGATGTGATTATCACCTTAAGGCTTGGTAAAAAGAGGCCTTATCCTCTGTGCTTAGATTTACAGTCTAATGCTTTACTCAGCCATTTTACCTATGTTCATCAACCGCTGATTATTCTCTACTAACCATAAAGACATCGGAACCCTATACCTACTGTTTGGGGCCTGAGCGGGGATAGTAGGAACAGCTCTTAGTATCCTAATTCGGGCAGAACTTGGCCAACCAGGTGCCTTATTAGGCGACGACCAGATCTATAACGTAGTCGTCACAGCCCATGCATTCGTAATAATTTTTTTCATGGTTATGCCAATAATAATCGGCGGCTTCGGTAACTGACTCGTACCGCTCATAATCGGAGCACCCGACATGGCATTCCCACGAATAAATAATATAAGCTTCTGACTCTTACCACCATCATTCCTTCTCCTACTAGCATCATCAATAGTAGAAGCAGGAGCTGGAACAGGCTGAACTGTATATCCTCCGCTAGCCGGCAATTTAGCACATGCTGGAGCATCAGTTGACCTAACCATCTTTTCGTTGCACCTAGCAGGAGTGTCTTCAATCCTTGGGGCAATCAACTTCATTACTACAATTATTAACATAAAACCACCAGCCATAACACAGTATCAAACTCCCTTATTCGTCTGATCAGTCCTAATTACTGCTGTCCTCCTACTTCTCTCCCTCCCTGTCCTAGCCGCAGGTATTACAATACTTCTCACAGACCGTAACCTGAACACCACCTTCTTCGACCCCGCTGGAGGAGGAGACCCTATTCTCTACCAACACTTATTCTGATTCTTCGGACACCCAGAAGTGTATATCCTCATCCTCCCTGGCTTTGGCATTATCTCGCACATCGTAACATACTACTCAGGTAAAAAAGAACCCTTCGGGTACATAGGAATAGTCTGAGCTATAATATCTATCGGATTCCTAGGATTCATTGTCTGAGCCCACCACATATTCACAGTAGGACTTGATGTAGACACACGAGCCTACTTTACATCAGCCACAATAATCATTGCTATTCCAACAGGAGTAAAAGTATTTAGCTGATTAGCAACCCTACACGGGGGTAATATCAAGTGATCCCCTGCAATATTATGAGCACTAGGCTTCATTTTCCTATTTACAGTAGGAGGACTAACAGGCATCGTACTATCTAACTCTTCACTGGATATTGTCCTACACGACACATACTACGTGGTTGCTCACTTTCACTATGTACTCTCCATAGGTGCCGTATTCGCTATTATAGCAGGATTCGTACACTGATTCCCACTATTCACAGGCTACACTCTAGATGATATATGAGCTAAAACTCACTTCGCCATCATGTTCGTAGGAGTAAACATAACATTCTTCCCACAGCACTTCCTTGGCCTTTCAGGCATGCCACGACGCTACTCTGACTACCCAGATGCCTATACAACATGAAACACAGTCTCATCTATAGGATCATTTATCTCACTAACAGCAGTTCTAATCATAATTTTTATAATTTGGGAAGCCTTCTCTTCTAAGCGAGAAGTACTTTACGTGGAACACACTTCCACAAATTTAGAGTGACTCCACGGCTGCCCTCCACCATACCATACCTTTGAAGAGCCAACCTTCGTTAAAGTTAAATAAGAAAGGAAGGATTCGAACCCCCTAAAACTGGTTTCAAGCCAGCATCATAGCCTTTATGTCTTTCTCAATGAGATATTAGTAAATAAATTACATAACTTTGTCAAAGTTAAATTATAGACTAAACTCTATATATCTTACATGGCTTATCCTTCCCAACTAGGCTTACAAGATGCTTCCTCACCTATTATAGAAGAACTAATAAACTTCCATGACCATACACTTATAATCGTATTCTTAATCAGCTCTTTAGTTCTATACATCATCACTCTTATACTAACAACAAAACTAACTCACACTAGCACTATAGACGCCCAAGAAGTAGAAACCATCTGAACTATCCTGCCCGCCGTCATCCTGATCCTCATTGCCCTCCCCTCCTTACGAATCCTATATATAATAGACGAAATCAACAACCCAGCCCTCACAGTAAAAACAATAGGCCATCAATGATACTGAAGTTACGAATATACAGATTACGAAAACCTCTGCTTTGATTCATATATAGTTCCAACCTCCGACCTAAAGCCCGGGGAACTTCGCCTTCTAGAAGTTGATAATCGAGTGGTTCTCCCTATAGAACTACCCATTCGAATACTAATCTCATCCGAAGATGTACTTCACTCATGAGCCGTGCCTTCCCTAGGAGTCAAAACAGACGCTATCCCAGGACGACTAAACCAAGCAACCATCTCATCCAATCGTCCCGGATTATTCTACGGACAATGCTCAGAAATCTGCGGATCTAACCACAGCTTCATGCCTATTGTGCTTGAAGTGGTTCCCCTAAAAAACTTTGAAGATTGATCTTTATCAATAATCTAACTACACTACGAAGCTTAGAGCGTTAACCTTTTAAGTTAAAGTTAGAGACGATAAGTCTCCGCAGTGAATGCCACAACTGGACACATCCACATGATTTATTACTGTCCTATCAGCTACAATCACACTTTTCATTCTTATACAACTAAAAATTTCACTTTATATTTTCCCACAAACCCCATCCATTAAATTAATAAAACATACAAAAACAAATAACCCCTGAGAATCAAAATGAACGAAAATCTATTCTCCTCTTTCATTACCCCAACAATAATAGGCCTCCCTATCGTTGTCCTTATCATTATACTCCCCTCTGCGCTCTTAACTTCTTCCAAACGACTTATCCCAAATCGCTTCCACTCATTCCAACTATGACTAATCAAGCTTATTACCAAACAAATAATGTTAATCCACTCACCCAAAGGACGCACATGATCACTAATACTAGCATCTTTAATTATATTCATTGGCTCAACCAATCTCCTAGGCCTCTTACCACACACATTCACCCCAACAACACAATTATCAATAAACTTAGGAATAGCTATTCCATTATGAGCTGGAGCCGTAATTCTAGGCTTCCGCCACAAACTAAAATCCTCACTAGCCCACTTCCTACCCCAAGGCACACCCATCTCCTTAATCCCTATACTAATTATCATCGAAACTATCAGCCTATTCATCCAACCTATGGCCCTCGCAGTTCGTTTAACAGCTAACATTACCGCAGGCCACCTATTAATCCACTTAATCGGAGGGGCCACACTGGTCCTCACAAGCATCAGCCCACCAGCGGCCACAATTACATTTATTATCTTAGCCCTCCTCACCATCCTAGAATTTGCTGTAGCCCTAATTCAAGCTTACGTATTCACCCTACTAGTAAGCCTTTACCTACATGATAACACCTAATGACCCACCAAACCCATGCCTACCACATAGTAAACCCAAGCCCATGACCACTAACCGGAGCTTTCTCTGCCCTACTATTGACCTCAGGCCTAGTTATATGATTCCACTACAACTCAACCACCCTCCTATCACTAGGTCTCTTAGGAAACTCACTTACTATGTACCAGTGATGACGCGACGTAATCCGAGAGGGCACTTATCAAGGACACCACACACCCATTGTTCAAAAAGGCCTACGTTACGGAATAATCCTGTTTATCGTCTCCGAAGTATTCTTCTTCGCAGGCTTTTTCTGAGCATTCTACCACTCAAGCCTAGTCCCAACCCATGACCTCGGAGGATGCTGGCCACCAACAGGAATCTCACCACTAAACCCCCTAGAAGTCCCCCTCTTAAACACATCAGTCCTACTTGCATCAGGAGTAACTATCACATGAGCCCACCACAGCCTAATAGAAAATAAACGGAACAGCATAAACCAAGCCCTATTTGCCACAATCATACTAGGGGCCTACTTCACCATCCTTCAAGCCTCAGAATACTTAGAAACCCCTTTCTCCATCTCAGACGGAATTTACGGATCCACATTCTTTATAGCTACAGGATTCCACGGCCTCCATGTAATTATTGGCTCCTCCTTCCTAATCATTTGTCTCCTACGACAATTAAAATTTCACTTCACATCCAAACACCACTTTGGCTTCGAAGCAGCAGCATGATACTGACACTTCGTAGACGTAGTATGATTATTCCTGTACGTATCCATCTATTGATGAGGATCATACTTTCTTAGTATAAACAGTACATCTGACTTCCAATCAGTTAGCTCTAGAACAACCTAGAAGAAAGTAATTAACCTAATACTTATCTTACTAACTAACATCACCCTAACCATCGCCTTAATTTCTGTAGCCTTCTGACTCCCTCACCTTAATATATACACTGAAAAAGCCAATCCATACGAATGCGGATTTGACCCCATAAGCTCAGCTCGACTACCATTCTCAATGAAATTCTTCCTAGTAGCAATCACCTTTCTATTATTTGACCTAGAAATTGCTCTACTCCTACCACTACCATGAGCCATACAATTTCCCAACACAAACATACTATTAACCATAGCATCCATCCTCATCACAATCCTAGCCCTAGGCTTAGCTTATGAATGAACACAAAAAGGCCTAGAATGAACAGAATAATTGGTAATTAGTTTAACTAAAATTAATGATTTCGACTCATTAGATTATGATGATATCATAATTACCAAGAATGTCCCCTGCCGTATTCAACATCACCTTAGCCTTCACCTTCTCTTTCCTAGGCGCCCTTATATTCCGATCACACCTCATATCTACCCTGCTCTGCCTAGAGGGGATAATACTATCTCTGTTTATCCTAGCCACTATCACACCGCTAAGTACACACTCAATAGTTATATTCCCTATCCCTATTGCTATCCTAGTCTTCGCTGCCTGCGAAGCAGCTGTAGGTTTAGCCCTACTAGCAATAATTTCAAACATCTATGGCTCTGACTTCGTACAGAATCTAAACCTCCTACAATGCTAAAAATTATTCTACCATCCCTCATACTTATACCACTAACTTGGTTATCAGACAATAAAAAAGTATGAGTTAACGTAACAACTTACAGTCTCATAATTAACCTCATTTCCATCAGCCTCCTCTGACAAAACAATGAAACCTACCCAAGCTTCTCCACCCTATTCTCCGCAGACCTCTTATCTGCCCCACTCCTAGTACTCACCACTTGACTACTTCCACTAACACTTCTAGCCAGCCAAAATCACATCAAAAAAGAACCCGAATATAGCAAAAAACTGTATATCTCACTACTAATCTCCCTCCAAATCCTACTTGTCATATCATTCTCTGCCAATGAACTCATTATATTTTACATTCTATTTGAAGCCACTTTAGTCCCCACCCTTATTGTGATCACACGATGAGGTAACCAAACAGAACGACTAAATGCCGGCATCTACTTTCTATTTTACACTTTAGTAGGATCTATCCCCCTATTAATTGCCCTAATCTTCATTCAAACCTCAACAGGGACATTAAACTTCATCCTAATAACACTAAGCTCCTCACCAATTAACCAAACATGGTCCAACAATATCCTATGACTAGCCTGCATTATAGCCTTTATAGTTAAAATGCCCCTTTACGGAGTCCATCTATGACTCCCCAAAGCCCACGTAGAAGCTCCCATCGCAGGATCTATAATTCTAGCAGCTATTCTACTAAAACTAGGCGGATACGGGATAATACGGGTATCCACACTTCTAGATCCAGTGACCAAATACATAGCTTATCCATTCATTTTACTATCACTTTGAGGAATAATTATAACCAGCTCTATCTGTCTTCGACAAACAGACCTGAAATCCCTCATCGCCTACTCCTCAGTCAGCCACATAGCCCTAGTCATCACCGCTATTATAATCCAAACCCCATGAAGCTTCATAGGAGCCATAACACTAATAATCGCCCACGGCTTAACATCCTCCCTACTATTCTGCTTAGCGAATACAAATTATGAACGCATCCACAGTCGAACAATAATTATAGCCCGAGGACTACAAATAGTCTTCCCCCTAATAGCCACATGATGAATCATAGCAAGCCTAGCTAACCTTGCTCTACCACCAACAATCAACCTAGTCGGAGAACTAGTAATTACAATCTCCACATTCTCCTGGTCAAGCCCATCTATCATTCTTCTAGGAACAAACATTCTCATTACCTCCATCTACTCCATCTACATAATCATCACCACACAACGAGGCAAACTAACCAACCACATAAACAACTTACAACCCTCACACACACGAGAATCAACACTCATAACCCTCCACATCCTCCCCCTTGTCCTACTTACTGCCAACCCCAAGCTAATTATAGGCCCTGCACCATGTTAATATAGTTTAAAAAAAATACCAGACTGTGAATCTGAAGATAGGATATAAACATCCTTATTTACCAAGAAAGCATGCAAGAGCTGCTAACTCATGCCTCCGTGCTTAAACGTACGGCTTTCTTACTTTCATAGGATAGAAGTAATCCGTTGGTCTTAGGAACCAAAAACTTGGTGCAACTCCAAATGAAAGTAATTAACGCCATCACAACCTCTATTCTTCTCATCTTTACCTTCCTACTACTCCCCCTGGTCATCTCACTGACTAATATAACAAAACACATGAACTTTCCAAACTACGTAACATCATGTATTAAATGTGCATTCTTCATTAGCCTAATCCCCCTATCCTCCTTCTTCAACTCCGGAACAGAATTCATTGTTACAGACTGACAATGACTCTCCATTGGACCCGTTAAACTATGACTAAGCCTAAAATTCGACTTCTTCTCAACCATTTTCATGCCCGTAGCCCTATACGTCTCATGATCAATCATAGAGTACTCTGTATGATATATACACTCCGACCCCAACCTAAACCGATTCATCAAATACCTACTAATATTCTTAGTTACCATGATCATTTTAACAACCGCCAACAACCTGCTACAGCTGTTCATCGGCTGAGAAGGCGTAGGAATTATATCATTCCTATTAATTAGCTGATGACACGGACGTGCCGACGCAAACACAGCAGCCCTACAAGCCATCCTTTACAACCGTGTCGGTGACATCGGCTTTATCCTAGCAATAACTTGATACTGCCTAAAAACTAGCTCAATAGAATTCCAACAAATCTTCCTTATGGATAACTCTAACACCCTCCCCCTCGCAGGGCTTTTACTAGCAGCCACAGGAAAGTCAGCCCAATTTGGACTTCACCCATGACTACCCGCAGCCATAGAAGGCCCTACCCCTGTCTCAGCACTTCTACACTCAAGCACCATAGTTGTTGCAGGAATCTTCCTACTAATCCGCTTCTACCCCCTCACCTCCAACAACAGCACTATCCTAACAGCCATGCTATGCTTAGGAGCCATGACCACCCTATTCACAGCAATCTGTGCACTAACCCAAAACGACATTAAAAAAATCGTAGCATTCTCAACATCAAGCCAACTAGGACTTATAATAGTTACCCTAGGGTTAAATCAACCTCACCTAGCCTTCCTACACATCTGTACCCACGCATTCTTCAAAGCCATGCTATTCCTATGCGCAGGATCCATCATCCACAGCCTCAACGATGAGCAAGACATCCGAAAAATAGGAGGAGTAGCAAAATCTATACCACTCACATCCTCCTGCCTCACAATCGGCAGCCTAGCCCTAACAGGAATGCCGTTCCTCACAGGATTCTACTCCAAAGACCTAATCATCGAAGCAGCCAATACCTGCCACACCAACGCCTGAGCCCTACTAATAACACTAATAGCCACCTCCATAACAGCCGTTTACAGCACACGAATCATCTACTTCGTACTAATAACCAAACCTCGCTTCCCCCCTACAATCACCATCAACGAAAACAACCCACTAATAGTTAACCCAATCAAGCGACTAGCACTAGGAAGCATCCTAGCAGGATTTTTCATCTCATACAACATTCCACCAACAACCGTCCAAGTAATAACAATACCTTGATACTTAAAAATAATAGCCCTAGCAATCACTATCATAGGCTTTATAATTGCACTAGACCTAAATATCACAACCAACAACCTAAAACCATCAGAATCTACACTAAAAAACTACTTCTCAACCCACCTAGGCTATTTTCCCACAATCATACACCGATTACTACCACTAAAATCCCTCAACACAAGCTTTAAAACAGCTCTAACCATACTAGACCTTGTCTGACTAGAAAAAGCTATTCCAAAAGTAACCTCCACTATCCACACATTGACCTCCTCTGCTATAAGCACCCAAAAGGGAATGCTAAAACTATATTTCCTCTCCTTCCTAATCACACTAATCTGTATCCCAGTAGTCTTACTTATCTAATTTCCACGAGTGATCTCAATAATAATAAACACCCCCATAAGTAAAGTCCAACCAGAAACAACCATTAACCATGCAGAACAGCTATATAAAGCAGCCACACCAGCACCTCCCTCGCCTATAAGTCCCAACTCGTCACCATCATAAACCACCCATCCTCCCATACTATTAAGCTCCAACATAAAATCCGCACTCTCATAAAAATCACCCACAAACAACACACTCACCTCCATAAAAGTACTTATAAATAAAATCCCAATTGTCAATCAACTAGACACTAAAGCCTCAGGATAATTCTCCGCAGACATAGCAGTAGTATAACCAAATACCACTAACATACCCCCTAAATAAATCAAAAACACCATTAAACCTAAAAACGAACCCCCAAGCCCCAACACCGCTAAACAACCTGAACACCCACTAACAATTAAACATAACCCCCCATAAATAGGCGAAGGCTTCAAAGAAGTGCCTAAGCAACCCAACACAATCGCTGAACTTAAAAGATAAATTAGTTCTGTCATAATTTCTACATAGGTTCAAACTATGACCAATGACCTGAAAAATCATCGTTGTTATTCAACTATAGAAACTCATAATGACAGTCATCCGAAAAACCCATCCGCTAATCAAAATAATCAACCACTCATTTATCGACCTCCCAGCTCCATCAAACATCTCATCATGATGAAACTTCGGCTCCCTACTAGGCCTCTGCCTAATTATCCAAATCCTCACAGGACTATTCCTAGCCATACACTATACATCAGACACAACAACAGCATTTTCATCGGTAGCCCACATCTGCCGAGACGTAAATTACGGCTGACTCATCCGTTACATACATGCCAACGGAGCCTCCATATTCTTCATCTGCCTATTCCTGCACGTAGGACGAGGAATCTACTACGGATCCTATAACATAACCGAAACATGAAATATAGGAGTCATCCTCCTATTCGCCGTAATAGCCACAGCGTTCATAGGCTACGTACTCCCATGAGGCCAAATATCATTCTGAGGTGCTACAGTAATCACAAACCTACTATCAGCTATCCCCTACATCGGCACAACCCTAGTAGAGTGAATTTGAGGAGGCTTTTCAGTAGACAAAGCCACCCTCACACGATTCTTTGCCTTCCACTTCATCCTGCCCTTCATCATCACTGCCCTAGTACTAGTCCATCTACTGTTTCTACACGAAACAGGATCCAACAACCCAACTGGACTAAACTCAGATACAGACAAAATCCCATTTCACCCCTACTACACAATCAAAGATTTCCTAGGTATCCTTATCCTATTAATAGTTTTCATAATTTTGGCTTTATTTTTCCCAGATATTCTCGGAGACCCTGACAATTACACCCCTGCAAATCCACTCAACACCCCACCCCACATTAAACCAGAATGATACTTTCTCTTCGCCTATGCCATTCTACGATCCATCCCTAACAAACTAGGCGGAGTCCTAGCCCTAATCCTATCAATCCTAATCCTAGCCCTCATACCAATCCTCCACACCTCGAAACAGCGAGCACTCACTTTTCGCCCAATCACACAAACAATATATTGAATCCTAGTAGCCGACCTCCTCATCCTCACCTGAATCGGAGGTCAACCAGTCGAATACCCGTTCATCATCATCGGACAAACAGCTTCAATTGCCTACTTCACTATCATTATAATTCTCATACCAATCGCAGGTATAATTGAAAACAACATTCTAGACCTAGACTAAATGTCCTGATAGTATAAACATTACGCTGGTCTTGTAAACCAGTAATGAAAAAAAATTTTCTCAGGACATCAAGAAGGAAGGACTACCCCTCCACCATCAGCACCCAAAGCTGATATTCTAACTAAACTACTTCTTGTACATAAATTTATCTAACACATAATACATTTATGTATATAGTACATTAAATTATATTCCCCTAGCATATAAGCATGTATTATATATTAATTATTCCTAGACTTAATATTCTCTATTGACATTACTCGTTCAGACCTTGGATATTAAGATCAATTATTTAATTAATGCTCTATTCACATACCTGTATAATCCTCATACCCCATTAAGTCATAAACTCTTCTCGTCCCTACGGATATTCTCCAATACATTTTGTCTATTGACTACCATCCTCCGTGAAACCAGCAACCCGCCCACCTTATGCATCCCTCCTCGCTCCGGGCCCATTTAACTTGGGGGTTACTAATGCTGAACTTTATCAGGCATCTGGTTCTTACCTCAGGGCCATACAATGGTTCATCGTCCATACGTTCCCCTTAAATAAGACATCTCGATGGTACGGGTCTAATCAGCCCATGCTGAGACATAACTGTAATCTCGCGCAGTTGGTATTTTTTATCTTTGGTGTGCACCGCCTCCCCATAGCCATCAAGGCATGAAGGTCAACTTACCCTGTAGACGAACTTACTATTCAAGTGTCATTTATCCCCATAAAGTCTCCCCCTCCCCCCACTATTCATGGATCCGGGACATAAACCTAAGTCGTATTAACCATGCAGTTGCTTTATCCTCTCACCACCCTCCAAGACTATATTATTAATGCTTGTTAGACATAATCTTATAAGTCCTAGCTTATCCAACCCCTGTATATTGTTCCCCCCCCCCGGCCTTCCCAGGCTCTCGTACATTCGAGTGATCACCTAAATATAACTTGAAATTTAGTATTG